CAAATAATAGGTTAAAGTTTTCATTGAACGCAATTCTAACTAACCCTAAGCGTGAAAAAAAATCTATTGGAATAAACAAAATAGGTAAAAAACCCCCTCGATGGTCATACAAATTAATCAATGAGTTGGAACAACATTTTAAAAAACGACGAAAAGAACAAGGCATAATGCAAGGGCTGGATCACCAGCTTCGAACAAGAAGATTTAAACGTATAGCTTTTTTAACTCGTTCCAGACGAAGTTTTAAGAAGTCTCATTTCAAGAATTATAATCTTTATACAAAATTTAATAGAGATTCGGGTTTTATAAGTTATTTAGAAGAACCGGATTTTCGTCGAGCCGTAATAAAAGGATCTATGCGCGTTCAAAGGCGTAAAATGGTTATTTGGGGACCCTCTCAAGGAAATCCCCATTCCCCCCTTTTTTTGGAAAAAATGGAGGATTTTCCTTTTCCTATATCCAACCTAATGAAACTTTTTTTTAATATTAGAGATTGGTTGGGTAAAAAGTCAGAATTCGAAATTTTAGATCAACAATTCCAAATAAAAAAAAATAACCAGGAAGACGCAATGGAATTCTGGGATAACATTCCATATGCACAAAAAACAAGAAGTCTTCTGTTACTAGCTCAATCAATTTTTAGAAGATATATTAAATTACCCTTATTCATAATAGTTAAGAATATTGGCCGTATTTTATTACGGCAATCTCCGGAATGGTATGAGGATTTCCAAGATTGGAATAGAGAAATTTATCTAAAGTGCAGCTATAATGGTCTTCAATTCTCCAAAACGGAATTTCCTAAAAATTGGTTAAGAGAAGGTTTTCAGATCAAAATCCTATATCCTTTTCATTTGAAACCTTGGCACAGATCTAAACTACGACTCTCTGATAGCGATCGAAAGCAACAGGATTATTTTGATTCTTGTTTTTTAACAGTTTTGGGAATGGAAACAGAATATCCTTTTGGGCCTCCTCGAAAAACACCTTCCTTTTTTGAACCTATTTTTAAAGATATAGACTATAAAGTCGAAATCAGAAAATTCAATTTTAGAGTTCGAAGAGTTTTAAAAAAAATAACAAAGAAACAAACAAAAGCTGTTTTATTTGTAAAACAAATAAGAAAAGAACTTTTAAAAGGAACAAAAATTCCATTATTTATACCGAGAGAAATATATGAATCAAGTCAAACTCAAACAGAAAATGATTCTATAATCAGTAATAAGATAATTCATGAATCACTTAGTCAAAATCGAGCTACAGGTTGGACAAATTATTTACAGACAAAAGAAGAAATGAAACATAGAATTGATAGAAGAAACACAATCAGAAATCAAATAGAAAAAATGAAAAAAAATAAAAAGAATAATGGAGAATCACCCCCAAAAATTTGGAAACTATTAAAAAGAAAAAATATTGAATTATTAATTCAATTTTGCATTGAAAAAATATACATTGATATCTTTCTATGTATCATTAATATGCGCAGAATCACTCTATACCTTTTTATGGAATCAACAAAAAAAATTGTTGAGAAATACATTGACAATAATAAAAGAAATCAAGATCAAGAAAGGATTAATAAAACAAAACAAAATCAAATTGACTTTATTTCGCCTATGACTATAAAAAAGATATTTGATAATCTTAGAAATAGTAAGCGAAAGTCACATATTTTTTTTTATTTATCTGACTTGTCACAAAAATATGTATTTTTAAAATTATCACAAACCCAAGCAATTAACTTCAATAAGGTAAGATCTATTCTTCAATATAATGGACCATCTTTTTTTCTTAAGAATGAAATAAAGGATTTTTTTGGAAGACAAGGAATATTTGATTCCGAAATAAGACATAATAAACTTCCAAATTATGGAATGAATCCATGGAAAAACTGGTTAAGAGGTCATTATCAATACGATTTATCTCAGATTACATGGTCTAGATTAGTCCCCCAAAAATGGCGAAATAGGATAAATACCTCTCAAAATAATGATTTAAAGAAATGGTATTCCTATGAAAAAGACCCTTTTTTTGATTACAAAAAAAAACAAAATTTGAAAGTCTATTTATTATCAAATAAAGAGGATAATTTTGAAAAAAACTATAGATATGATCTTTTATCATATAAATATATTCATTCTGAAACTAAGAAGAAATCCTGTATTTATAGAACATCATTCGAAAGAAATAAGAAGCAGGAAAATTCCACCAGAAATAAAGAAAACTTTTTTAACATACTCAAGAATATTCCTATGAAGAATTATCTAGGAAAAAGTGATATTATATATATGGAAAAAAATACGGATAGAAAATATTTGGGGTGGAAATTTAATACAAAAATTCAGGTTGAACCTAATAAGGACCAAATAAAGGATCAATTTCATATTTTTTATCTTCCAATTGATTCAAATTGCGAAATCAATTACAAAAGGGTCTTTTTTGATTGGATGGAAATATCTTTTGATTGGATGGGAATGAATGAAAAATTCTTAATTTTAAATCACCTCATATCAAATCCGAAAGTTTTTTTCTTTCCAGAGTTTGTGATACTATATCATAAATATAAAGAGAAACCTTGGTTTATCCCAAGCAACTTACTTTTTTTTAATTTGAATATAAAACCAAATTTTAGTGAAAATCAAAATAGCAAGGCAAAGCAAGAGCAGGATGATAATTTTTTAAATTTTAGCCCAGCAAATTCAAAACAATATTTTGAATTAAAGAAGCAAAACAATATTGAAGAATATTTTTTAGAATCGATTGAAAAACTAAAAATATTCTTTAAAGGAGATTTTCCTTTGCAGTTAAGATGGACTGGACGTTTGAATCAATTGAATCAAAAAATGATGAATAATATCCAGATATACGGTCTCCTGGTTAGCCTCATAAATGTAAGAAAAATTACTATATCCTATATTCAAAGAAAAGAAATTAATCTGGATATAATGAGGAGGCGTTTAAATCTTACACAATTAACGAAAAAGGGAATATTAATTATGGAACCTGCCCGTCTATCTGTAAAAAATGACGGACAGTTTTTTATGTATCAAATAATAGGTATTTCATTGGTTCATAAAAGTAAGCACCAAAGTAACCGAAACCCCAAAAATGTTGCTAAGAAAAATTTTGATGAATCCATTCCAAGACATAAAATAAAAACTCTAAATAGAGACAAAAATACTTCCGATTTGCTTGTTCCTGAAAAGATTTTATCGTCTAGACGTCGTAGAGAATTGAGAATTCTAATTTCTTTCAATTTGAATTTAAAGAATCAGAATGGTGTGCATAAAAATAAATTATTTTGCAAGGAGAACAGGCTAAAAAACTGGAGTCAATTTTTGGATGAAAGTAAAAATATCGACAGAAAAAAAAATGAATTAATTAAATTAAAGTTCTTTTTTTGGCCTAATTATCGATTAGAAGATTTAGCTTGTATGAATCGCTATTGGTTTGATACCAATAATGGGAGCCGTTTGAGTATGTTAAGGATATCTATGTATCCCTGATTTAAATTTTGAGTTTCCTATATATTCTGGTGTTCTATTCTATCAATCATCTTTTTCTTTTTTCTTCTGTCGATGATCTGTAAATATCCATGTTATATGCAAGCAACCCGATACACATATTCGCTGTCTTACATCCCAGTCTAGGATACTCCAATAATAAGGAAATGGCGTATCAATCAATTAAAGCTATAAATTAATCTTTGTACTAAACTATTTGATATCGTCTTTTTGTATCACTATCCAAATGAACTCCAAAATCGGATTTAGTAATGTTAATTGATAAAAACAGGAATCTATAATAAATAAATTATGATTATTGTGTATACTACATTAAAATTTCTGACATTATTATTACTGATCAATAAAATAAATATCTGTAAAAAGGGGAGTGTGAAATTCTTTTATGGTAAAAAATTCATTTATTTCAATTATTTTGCAAGAACAAGAAGAAAACAAAGAAAACAGTGGATCTGTTGAATTTCAAGTAGTAAGTTTCACCAACAAGATACGAAGACTTACTTCACATTTGGAATTGCACAAAAAAGATTATTTATCTCAGAGAGGTCTGCGGAAAATTCTGGGAAAACGTCAACGGCTACTGGCTTATTTGTCAAAAAAAAATAGAGCACGTTATAAAGAATTAATAGGGCAGTTGAATATTCGAGAGAGAAAAACTCGTTAATTTGAAGAGTTAGTTTGATTAAAAGTTTGATGAACTTCTTTTCGCTTTCAGCAATTCATGGAAGAATGAATCAGGAAAAACCTATGACTGTACCAGCTACAAGAAAAGACCTCATGATAGTCAATATGGGACCTCACCACCCATCAATGCATGGTGTTCTTCGACTCATTGTTACTCTAGATGGTGAAGATGTTATTGACTGTGAACCCATATTGGGTTATTTACACAGAGGTATGGAAAAAATTGCAGAAAATCGAACAATTATACAATATTTGCCTTATGTAACACGTTGGGATTATTTAGCTACTATGTTCACAGAAGCAATAACTGTAAATGCGCCAGAGCAATTGGGCAATATTCAAGTCCCTAAAAGGGCTAGTTATATCAGAGTCATTATGTTGGAGTTAAGTCGTATAGCTTCGCATTTGTTATGGCTTGGCCCTTTTATGGCAGATATTGGGGCACAGACCCCTTTCTTCTATATTTTTCGAGAAAGAGAATTGATTTATGACCTATTCGAAGCTGCCACCGGTATGCGAATGATGCACAATTATTTTCGTATTGGTGGAGTCGCTGCTGATTTACCCCATGGCTGGATAGAAAAATGTTTGGATTTTTGCGATTATTTTTTAACAGGAATTGCTGAATATCAAAAGCTTATTACACGGAATCCCATTTTTTTAGAACGAGTTGAAGGAGTAGGCATTATTGGCGGAGAGGAAGCAATAAATTGGGGTTTGTCGGGACCAATGCTACGAGCTTCCGGAATACAATGGGATCTTCGTAAAGTTGATCATTACGAGTGTTAC